GTAATAATTGTTGATCAGCAAGAAGAATCTACAGCTCTTCGCGAATGTATGACTTTGGGCATTCCAACGATTTGTTTAATCGATACAAATTGTGACCCGGATCTAGCAGATATTTCGATTCCAGCAAATGATGACGCTATAGCTTCAATTCGATTAATTCTTAACAAATTAGTATTTGCAATTTGTGAGGGCCGTTCTAGCTATATACGAAATTCTTGATTAATAATAAGATAAGTAAATCATTTTTGGAACTCCATAGAATAGATTTATTGAATCGGTTACTATTTCTGAATCGCACAAAAGAGATAAAAATAACCGAGGATATTATGTAATTAGTTGGGTTGGTATTCAAAATATCCAATGAAAGTATGCAAGTCGAAAACGAGATGGTTGAATCAAAATAATTCCTTTTAAAGTTCTATTTCTTTCAGAGGTTAATATGAATGTTTTATTATGTTCCATCAACACACTAAAAGAGTTATACGATATATCCGGTGTGGAAGTAGGCCAACATTTCTATTGGCAAATAGGAAGTTTCCAAGTCCATGGCCAAGTACTTATTACTTCTTGGGTTGTAATTGCTATCTTATTAGGTTCAGCCATTATAGCTGTTCGTAATCCACAAACCATTCCGACTGACAGTCAGAATTTCTTTGAATATGTACTTGAATTCATTCGAGACGTGAGCAAAACGCAGATTGGAGAAGAATATGGTCCATGGGTTCCATTTATTGGAACTATGTTTTTATTTATTTTTGTTTCGAATTGGTCAGGGGCTCTTTTACCCTGGAAAATCATACAGTTACCTCATGGGGAGTTAGCCGCACCCACAAATGATATAAATACTACTGTTGCTTTAGCTTTACTCACGTCAGTAGCATATTTATATGCGGGCCTTACAAAAAAGGGATTAGGTTATTTCGGTAAATACATTCAACCAACCCCAATCCTTTTGCCCATTAACATCTTAGAAGATTTCACAAAACCCTTATCGCTTAGTTTTCGACTTTTTGGAAATATATTAGCTGATGAATTGGTAGTTGTTGTTCTTGTTTCTTTAGTACCTTTAGTGGTTCCTATACCTGTCATGTTCCTTGGATTATTTACAAGTGGCATTCAAGCTCTTATTTTTGCAACCTTAGCTGCGGCTTATATAGGCGAATCCATGGAAGGTCATCATTGATTAGTTTTCGACATAGTCTTTTGTTTTTAGCTTAGCCTGACGGCATGTCTGCGTGTCTCAAAGTAATCCACTTAGACTTAGGGAAGAAAAATATACAAATAAAATAAGGTCTAAATAAAGTATATACGATCTAGAGTAATAGTAAAAAAAATATTACGATATTAAGTTAAGGAATTGTAAAAAAAAAAGGAAAGAGATCTTTTAGATCTTTTTCCTCAAATTCCTGTTTGGTCGATTTATACCACCCTACAATGAATATTCCCTTTATATGGTTTTGTTCATTCAATTCCAATATTAAATATTAGTTTAGTATATTAGTGGGTTTATTAAATATTAGTTTATTAGGTAGTATATTAGGAGTCATAATCTAAGTAAGACTTCTTATGATATCTGTTTACGACGTACGATTAAAAAAAAAGAAGGTATAGAGAATGATTCTCATTTCAGTTGATTTCATTCAATTCACCGATTGACCAAAAAAATTAATAAATAATAAATTACATGAACTTCGATCAATTCAATCCTGATATTTCTATGCAATGATTAGGCCTAACGAATTTCTCAGTTAGATTGATTGTACCCATGTGGGATAATGATAACTAAAAAAAGAAGATAAGGGTTTACAAAAAAGGAGATTTATAAAAAAGGGGTTGGTTAGAGGAGGAAAAAAAAGGGGGGGGTTCGAACTAGATGTATGTAATCTAATCGTTATAAGACATGCCTTGCGTATGTTTCGAAGAATGATTCTAGAATCCGACTGAATCTAAGATGCGAGTAGTTGGTTTACGTTATGGGGGAAAGACATGTATATGTGATATTCGATATTAACTAGGTATATATGAACTAAAGATATATCTAATTTGCCCTACTATTGTGAATTTAGATAGGGATTCCAATAGAAGTCCTTCCGTTTCGACTATTATTTTTTGTTTGTTGAATTGAATGAATTTAAATCACGAAAAAGAACAAAGAATTCAAACCAAAGAAAGAATAGTTCGGAAAAAAAAAATAAAAAAGAACGAACTGGCCGAACAAAAGTCGTATGGATTAACAAAAATTACGTGATAGGAAAATATCGAAGCAGTTCTGATGCTTCAAGAATATTATTATTTCAATTCGGGTTTTTTAGTTACTTTGAATGGATAAATCTTAGCGATGGAATAAGTAAGTCATAATTCATTGGTTGATTGTATCATTAACTATTTCTTTCTTTATTTTTTTTTGCGAGGAACTTATCATGAATCCACTGATTTCTGCCGCTTCCGTTATTGCTGCTGGATTGGCTGTCGGGCTTGCTTCTATTGGACCTGGGGTTGGGCAAGGTACTGCTGCGGGTCAAGCTGTAGAAGGGATCGCCAGACAACCAGAAGCAGAGGGAAAAATACGAGGTACTTTATTGCTTAGTCTGGCTTTTATGGAAGCTTTAACAATTTATGGACTGGTTGTGGCATTAGCGCTTTTATTTGCGAATCCCTTTGTTTAATCCTAAAAATATTTTTGTTTTTCTTTTTTATTTCCTTGGATTTGATGCTCTTGCTTTTTCGAATTATATGAAGATTTCACTCCTACAATTTCTTATTCGTTGTGACAACAACCCTTGGACAGTACTGATTTGAGGATGAGGAATTCAATTAGCCGATCAACTCGCTTTCTTCTCTTAGTCTAATGGAACTTTTTTTAGGAAGTATTGCAACAAACGAGAAATTTTATTTTGCAACTGACATAATACCTGGTACCTAATTCTAATAAGTATCATTCTTATTGGAAATTTCCACTTATTGGAAATTTCCAATTGAAAAAAAAAATCCATTTACATCTATAAATCAATATATATTTTTTTACTTTTTTACTTTATAATACTCTATTTAATTCTATTTAATTTAGAAAAATAATAGAATAAAAAAAATATAGATAATTAGTCTATCTATAAGAATAAGAAAGAGGAGATCATATGAAAAATGTAACCGATTCTTTCCTTTCCTTGGGTTATTGGCCATTCGCCGGGAGTTTCGGGTTTAATACCGATATTTTAGCAACAAATCCAATAAATCTAAGTGTAGTCTTTGGTGTATTGATTTTTTTTGGAAAGGGAGTGTGTGCGAGTTGTTTATTTCAAGAATAGGCTGGATCCAACCAACTGCACTTTTTTTCGTTATAACTCGAAAAGGTGCACGATTCCGCGAATTACTTCTGAATAAATTAATAAATCATATTTAAGAACCATAGCATTTCGTGATTCATTGGTAAATCTACTTTGATTCTCTATCAACCAATAATGTGGGACCGTTAACAGGGTTAAAGCTAAATCGTTTGAAGTCCAGATGCAGCGTGGTACTCTTTCTACTACTATGTTAATACAGAATATGTTAATACAGAAATGGTTTCAAAGAGTTGGAATTTTTTTTTTTCGATATAAAACACTCATGTCGATAAAAAAATGATTTGAACCCGTTATTTGTATTTGATTTTTTTAAATTGGAAAAATTGATATTTCACCCCCCCCTTTTTTTATCTTTTTTATCCAATGCTGAATCGATGACCTATGTATAAAGTAAGAAGAATTCTTTGGATTTGAAGAAAAAAAACAACTTTGCTGACAATTATTTGTTTGGTCAGAAGAGTCCTCCGAATATTATGTTCTTGGATTAGTGATAAGTTTCTATACTTTCACGAATATGAATAGAGAAGAGAGGATAGGCTCATTCCATTAAAAAAAGCTAGGGAGCTTCCCCCATACATAAGATAAGTAATTGAGCGTGAGAGCCAAATGAATTGAAAGATTCATGTTTGGTTCGGGAAGGGATTGTGGAAGTTTTGAAATGAATGGAAAGATAATCTACTTTCATTAAGTGATTTATTAGATAATCGAAAACAGCGGATCTTGAAGACTATTCAAAATTCAGAAGAACTACGCGAGGGGGCCGTGGAACGGCTGGAAAAAGCCCGGGCCCGCTTGCGGAAAGTAGAAATGGAAGCGGAGCAGTTTCGAGCGAATGGCTACTCTGAGATAGAACGAGAAAAATTGAATTTGATTAATTCAACTTATAAGACTTTGGAACAATTAGAAAATTACAAAAATGAAACCATTCAGTTTGAACAACAAAAAGCTATTAATCAAGTTCGACAACGGGTTTTCCAACAAGCCTTACAAGGAGCTCTAGGAACTCTGAATAGTTGTTTGAACGACGAGTTACATTTACGTACCATCAGTACTAATATTGGCATGTTTGGAACGATGAAAGAAATAAAGGGTTAGTCTTTCTACTGCAGGCATTATTTTTCTTTCAAACAAAAATAAAGAATTAAGAAACACTCATGGTAACTATTCGAGCAGATGAAATTAGTAATATTATCCGTGAACGTATTGAGCAATATAATAGAGAAGTAAAGATTTTAAATACCGGTACTGTACTCCAAGTAGGCGACGGCATTGCTCGTATTTATGGTCTTGATGAAGTAATGGCAGGGGAATTAGTAGAATTTGAAGAAGGTACGATAGGCATTGCTCTGAATTTGGAATCAAATAATGTCGGTGTTGTATTAATGGGTGACGGTTTGATGATACAAGAGGGAAGTTCTGTAAAAGCAACAGGAAGAATTGCTCAGATACCGGTAAGTGAGGCTTTTTTGGGCCGTGTTATAAATGCCCTGGCTAAACCTATTGATGGTCGGGGTGAAATTTCAGCTTCTGAATCCCGGTTAATTGAATCTCCCGCCCCGGGTATTATTTCTAGACGTTCGGTATATGAGCCTCTTCAAACAGGACTTATTGCTATTGATTCGATGATTCCTATAGGACGTGGTCAGCGAGAATTAA